AGTGTTTAGATTTGTTTGTTATCGTTCATTTGTTTGTTTGTTATCGTTCATTTGTTTGTTTGTTATCGTTCATTTGTTTGTTTGTTATCGTTCATTTGTTTGTTTGTTATCGTTCATTTGTTTGTTTGTTATCGTTCATTTGTTTGTTTGTTATCGTTCATTTGTTTGTTTGTTATCGTTCATTTGTTTGTTTGTTATCGTTCATTTGTTTGTTTGTTATCGTTCATTTGTTTGTTTGTTATCGTTCATTTGTTTGTTTGTTATCGTTCATTTGTTTGTTTGTTATCGTTCATTTGTTTGTTTGTTATCGTTCATTTGTTTGTTTGTTATCGTTCATTTGTTTGTTTGTTATCGTTCATTTGTTTGTTTGTTATCGTTCATTTGTTTGTTTGTTATCGTTCATTTGTTTGTTTGTTATCGTTCATTTGTTTGTTTGTTATCGTTCATTTGTTTGTTTGTTATCGTTCATTTGTTTGTTTGTTATCGTTCATTTGTTTGTTTGTTATCGTTCATTTGTTTGTTTGTTATCGTTCATTTGTTTGTTTGTTATCGTTCATTTGTTTGTTTGTTATCGTTCATTTGTTTGTTTGTTATCGTTCATTTGTTTGTTTGTTATCGTTCATTTGTTTGTTTCGTTCAGATTCGTTGATTGTTCGTTGATCATTCGTTGTTTGTTTGAAATTTTAGTGCTGTTTGGTACAAGAGGCATGAAATTTAGCTACGTAAAGCATAATAATGTTTGTTTTTTTTAATGTAACTCTAGCGGTGTGGAGGGTAATAATTATGTGTAAATATATAATAACACACCGAAAAAAGTTACGTTGTTTAGGGTATATTTTTTAATGTAACTTTAGTGGTGTGGAGGGTAATAATTATGTGTAAATATATAATAACACACCGAAAAAAGTTACGCTGTTTAGGGTATATTTTTTAATGTAACTTTAGTGGTGTGGAGGGTAATAATTATGTGTAAATATATAATAACACACCGAAAAGAGTTACGCTGTTTAGGGTATATTTTTTAATGTAACTTTAGCGGTTAAAGGTAATGTAAAATATAAGAATAAGATTTGTGAAAAATTTTTGACAAGGTTTGTTAAATTTTTAGTTGAAAGTTACCTAGTTTGATTTAGAAAGTTAAAGAAAATTAGAGGAAGTGTAAATAAGAAGAATAGAGATAAAATTATGTCTAGCAAGCATTCAACAAATAACAACATATCTAAAGGTTAGTGGACACACCAACAACCAAATGGAAAACAAAGTGCACAGTGTAAAAATGATTCCCCAAATACTCCAACCGTCTCATCCAGTTGTACCCAGCGCTATAAGAGACCGATGACGCGTCTGTATGCTCACGTCTTCGATGGCCACGCCGCGGTGCACCGGAGGGCAGCCTGAAGAAGTTTAGAAGAAAAAAATACTAGAGGCGCCCCAGGCAATCCAGATGCCGCGATCACGGGTGAGAAGCAGACAAGCATCAACCAAATGACTCTGTGAAGAGGACCGAGTGCTAAATCCACCGAGCTATGGCCCTGACCGAAGAACCAGAGGCGCAAAAGCGCAAGTTGTGCTAGGGTGTAGGGGGAAAGAATGGTCCTGAAGCTAGTAACGTAGAGCCTTATATGCGGCGGGTTGCTGATTTCACGTGAGAGGAACGACTAATAAATCACCTGATACTTCAGAAACCGGCACTCCAAGAGATAGTTGAACTAGCATGGCCTGCCACCATTCAATCAACTGAATTCAGGCACAGCCGTATCCAGTATCCAGAGCTTATGTACAACCCACCATTATATATGGTTTTAGTACAGGTTATGAAGCTATTCCTAAACTCAATACAAGATTAATCCTCTGAAATAACTTATGGCCGATTAAGAATAATTATTATATCAAGCATTTAATGGACCTCGTACATACAGGTAAATATGTTATTTAGTATACGTGTACAAGATGTATAATCATACATATAACTTGCCTGAGTATGTGTATTTATGGGGGGGAAGGGGGGGGTCCTATTATGGGGTCCTGTGGGTGTTCCTGTAGTTGAAATATTAATCAACGGTGGCTTTTCAAGCCACAGGTCTTGGGGAGGAGCCAAGTAGGAATTGCTATGACTTATTTTGTAATTTTTTTAGGTTTGTGTTTTGTGTTAGGTGGGTTAGCGGTTGCTTCGAATCCGTCACCTTATTATGGGGTTGTTGGTTTGGTCTTGGCATCTGTTGTGGGGTGTGGGTGGTTATTGAGTTTGGGGGTTTCTTTTATTTCGTTGGTGTTATTTTTGGTATATCTGGGTGGGATGTTGGTGGTTTTTGTGTATTCTGTGTCTTTGGCGGCGGACCCTTTTCCGGAAGCTTGAGGGGATTGGCGTGTTGCTGGGTATGGTGCTGGGTTTGTTTTGGTGTTTGTTATAGGGGTAATTGCTAGTGGGTTTGTAGAGTGTTGAAAGTCTAGTGTGGTTACAGTTGATGCTGGGGGTGTGCTTTCGGTTCGGTTGGATTTTGGGGGTGTGGCTATGTTTTATTCACAGGGGGTGGGGATGTTTTTGGTAGGGGGTTGAGGGTTATTGCTAACCTTGTTTGTTGTGCTGGAGTTGGTACGGGGATTATCTCGTGGGGCCCTTCGGGCGGTTAGGTTTGGTATGGAGTTCAGAAAGTAGTTTAGTATAAAATACCAGCTTTGGGAGTTGGAGATGGAGGTTTGAGCTCTCTCTTTCTGAGTGGGTGTTTAAACAGGGCTTTTATGCTTTGGCTTGTAGGGCTAATGTTTTTAGTAAGCTGTTAGGGTGGGTAGTGTTTTATTTTTCTGGGGCTCTATTGGTGGGAGACATAAGGGCTGGGGATTGTGAGGTGGGAATGGAGGTGTGTTTTATTTATATTATGGCATGAAATTTAGCTACGTAAAGCATAATAATGTTTGTTTTTTTTAATGTAACTCTAGCGGTGTGGAGGGTAATAATTACGTGTAAATATATAATAACACACCGAAAAAAGTTACGTTGTTTAGGGTATATTTTTTAATGTAACTTTAGTGGTGTGGAGGGTAATAATTATGTGTAAATATATAATAACACACCGAAAAAAGTTACGTTGTTTAGGGTATATTTTTTAATGTAACTTTAGTGGTGTGGAGGGTAATAATTATGTGTAAATATATAATAACACACCGAAAAAAGTTACGTTGTTTAGGGTATATTTTTTAATGTAACTTTAGCGGTTAAAGGTAATGTAAAATATAAGAATAAGATTTGTGAAAAATTTTTGTCAAGGTTTGTTAAATTTTTAGTTGAAAGTTACCTGGTTTGATTTAGAAAGTTAAAGAAAATTAGAGGAAGTGTAAATAAGAAGAATAGAGATAAAATTATGTCTAGCAAGCATTCAACAAATAACAACATATCTAAAGGTTAGTGGACACACCAACAACCAAATGGAAAACAAAGTGCACAGTGTAAAAATGATTCCCCAAATACTCCAACCGTCTCATCCAGTTGTACCCAGCGCTATAAGAGACCGATGACGCGTCTGTATGCTCACGTCTTCGATGGCCACGCCGCGGTGCACCGGAGGGCAGCCTGAAGAAGTTTAGAAGAAAAAAATACTAGAGGCGCCCCAGGCAATCCAGATGCCGCGATCACGGGTGAGAAGCAGACAAGCATCAACCAAATGACTCTGTGAAGAGGACCGAGTGCTAAATCCACCGAGCTATGGCCCTGACCGAAGAACCAGAGGCGCAAAAGCGCAAGTTGTGCTAGGGTGTAGGGGGAAAGAATGGTCCTGAAGCTAGTAACGTAGAGCCTTATATGCGGCGGGTTGCTGATTTCACGTGAGAGGAACGACTAATAAATCACCTGATACTTCAGAAACCGGCACTCCAAGAGATAGTTGAACTAGCATGGCCTGCCACCATTCAATCAACTGAATTCAAGCACAGCCGTATCCAGTATCCAGAGCTTATGTACAACCCACCATTATATATGGTTTTAGTACAGGTTATGAAGCTATTCCTAAACTCAATACAAGATTAATCCTCTAAGATAAGACAGGTATACAATTAAAAACTTATACTTAAAACATACTATGAAACTAGTACATGCATATAATTGTATTATCTAGCATTAACGCAATGCATGGGGCATATAGACCAATGCATGGCCGTACATAGAACTTGCCTGAGCATGTCTGCGTACGGGGGGGAAGGGGGGGGGTCCTATTATGGGGTGCTGGGGGGTAAGGGAGCGGTTTCAAGTATGGAGTACTAGCTTTGGGGGTTGGAGATAGAGGTTTGAGCTCTCTTTCCCTCCCTCCCTCCACTCTCTCTTTTAGTGAGTGGATGTTTAAACTCTAAGAAGGGGTATAGCCTTCATTCTTTGGTCTACAAGACCAATGTTTTTGGTAAACTATTAGAGTGGTTTAGTAGTTTAGTATTTTATTTTCTAGGGCTCCAGTGATGGGGAATAGGATTAGTAGGATTATGAAGTAGGTGATGGAGGCTAGTTGGCCGATGATGATGAAGGGGTGCTCTACGGGCTGGCTACCTACTCATGTGAGGATAAGGAGGTTGGCAACGAGGGTTCAAAATAGGAGTTGTGAGAGTGGGCGGAAGGTTAGGGTGCGTTGCTTTGATTTGTGGAGGAAGGGGATTAGGAATAGGATCAATACTGATGCAGCTAGGGCTAGGACACCCCCTAGCTTGTTAGGGATGGATCGGAGAATAGCGTAGGCGAATAGGAAGTATCATTCTGGTTTGATGTGGGGAGGTGTTACTAGGGGGTTTGCTGGGGTAAAGTTTTCTGGGTCTCCCAAGAGGTTGGGGGAGAATAGGGCTAGGGTTGTGAGGGGTAGTAGCATGAGTATGAAGCCTAGGATATCTTTTATGGAGAAGTAGGGGTGGAATGGAATTTTATCACAGTTTGATACGATACCTAGGGGGTTGTTTGATCCTGATTCATGGAGAAAGGTGAGGTGAATTAGGGTGAGGCCTGCGATTACGAATGGGAGGAGGAAGTGAAGGGCAAAGAATCGTGTGAGTGTTGGGTTATCTACTGAGAATCCACCTCAGGCTCATTCTACTAGGGTTTGTCCGATGTAGGGGATAGCTGAGAATAGGTTAGTGATGACTGTAGCCCCTCAGAAGGATATTTGTCCTCATGGGAGGACATATCCTACGAAGGCGGTTGCTATTAGGGTGAGTAGAAGGATAACTCCTGTGTTTCAGGTTTCTTTGAATAGGTATGAGCCATAGTAAATTCCACGGCCAATGTGGAGGTAGATGCAGATGAAGAAGAGTGAAGCGCCGTTAGCGTGTAGGTTACGGAGTAGTCAGCCGTACTGTACGTTTCGGCATGTGTGAGCAACAGATGAGAAGGCCAGGGTTGTGTCTGCAGTGTAGTGTATGGCTAGAAGCAGGCCGGTTAGGATTTGTGTCATTAGGCAGATGCCTAGGAGGGACCCAAAGTTCCATCAGGCGGAGATGTTTGGTGGGGTGGGCAGATCAATGAGGGAGTTATTGACTATTTTTAGTAGGGGGTGGGATTTTCGGAGGTTTGGGGCCATTAATTTTGGGTCTATATGCTGATAGAATAATGAGGATGGATAGGGCAAAGGATCCTAGGTAGGTTTTAATTAGTCCGGTGTGTAGGGGGGTTGAGGTTTTGGCTGCTATGAGTTGGAGGTCAGCAAGTCCTTCGGGTCCTATTTTTTTGTACCAGGATAGGTCGATTAGGTGGGAGGCAATGTTCTGTCCGTTGCTTAGCAGATTTGTGGAGCTAAGTCGGTGTGTTAGGGGGTTAAAGTAGCCTAGTGCGGTTGAGAAGTTTAGGAGGTGATTTTGTTTTGGTTGGGTTAGGGTGCGGGTTATGTTCGAGAGTTCTAGGGCGAGGATGGTGCCTAGGATGGTGAGGATGATGGCTGCGGTTTTTGTGGATAGGGGTATGGTCATTGGGGGAGTTTTTGTGGGTGTGATGTAGGATGTAATGAGGAGGCCGGCTATGATGCTACCTAGGGCAAGGCGAGTAATTGGGTTGATGATTGTTGGGTTGTTTTCATTTATTGAAGGGGTTGGAAGTATACGGGTGGATCCTGTTTGGACTAGGAGGGTTATGCGTAGGCTGTAGGTGGCTGTGAATGATGTGGCTAGGAGTGTTAGGAGAAGAGCTCAGGTGTTTAGGTAAGAGGTATTTAGGTTTTCAATAATAAGGTCCTTTGAGTAGAATCCAGCTAGGAATGGGGTTCCCATTAGTGCTAGGTTACCGATGGTTAGGCAGGAAGTGGTTGTTGGGAGCATTTTTTGCAGGCCACCTATTTTTCGGATGTCCTGTTCACCGTTTAGGTTATGGATGATGGAGCCTGAGCATAGGAATAGCATGGCTTTGAAGAAGGCGTGCGTTGAGATGTGGAAGAAGGCTAGCTGTGGTAGGTTTAGTCCGATTGTGACTATTATTAGGCCTAGTTGGCTGGATGTAGAGAAGGCAATGATTTTTTTGATGTCATTTTGTGTGAGGGCGCATGTGGCGGCAAAGAGGGTGGATAGGGCTCCTAGACACAGGCACAGAGTGAGAGCGGTTTGGTTGTTAGTGAGTATAGGGTGGGTGCGGATGAGGAGGAAGATTCCGGCGACTACTATGGTGCTTGAGTGGAGTAGGGCGGAGACTGGGGTAGGTCCTTCCATAGCTGCTGGTAATCATGGGTGTAGGCCAAATTGAGCTGATTTTCCTGTTGCAGCGAGGATAAGGCCTAGGAGAGGTAGGGTTGGAGTTTGGGTGTTGGTGAAGGTTTGTTGGATCTCTCAGGTGTTTATGGTTGAGGCAAGTCAGGCTATGCTTAGGATGGGGCCGATATCCCCGATTCGGTTGTAGAGGACAGCTTGTAGTGCAGCTGTGTTGGCGTCTGCTCGGCCTTGCCATCAGCCGATTAGTAGGAATGATATGATTCCTACACCTTCTCAGCCAATGAATAGGAGAAATATGTTGTTAGCGATGGTTAGGGTTAGTATAGCGATTAGGAATATTAGAAGGTGGGAGTAGAATTTTATGAGGTATGGTTCTGAGCTTATGTACCATGCGGTGAATTGAAGGATGGATCATGTCACAAATAATGCGATGGGGAAGAATAGTATGGAGTACTGATCAATTTTAAAGCTGAGGGGGATTTTGAGGTTTGGAATGAATTTTCATTCCCAGTTAGAGGTAATACTCTCTGTGCTTGAGTAAAGGAAGAGTGTTATCGGTACTAGGCTGATTAGGAAGGCGGTCTTGATGGTGCGTGTGATGGTGGTTGAAGAGTTTTGGAGGTTTTTTGATAGTAGCGGCAGTAGTGTGGGGGTTAGGATGACTACTAGTGTGAGCAGTATAGAGGTACTAAGAAGTAGTGCTGTGTCCATTACTTTTACTTGGATTTGCACCAAGATGGGTGGCTCCTAAGACCAGTGGGTTACTGTTATCCTTTAAAAGTAAGGGGGCTGAGGTTTTAGACTCAGATACAAGAGTTAGCAGTTCTTGTTGGTTGAACCTCCCCTCGGCAGGTAAGAAGGGTCTAACTTCTATTTTTAGAGTCACGGTCTAATGTTTGGGTTGAAACTATACTTGCATAAGGGGAACCCAGAGATGATTTCTGGTTTGAGAATTAGGAGTAGTATGGGGATAGTATGGAGGGCTATAAGGAGATGTTCTCGTGTGGTTGAGTTTGGGATGGATGTGATGTGGCTTGGTAGGGTTCCTCGTTGAGTTGCTAGTAATATGAACAGTGTGTATGAGGCAGTTAGGAGGGTTGCGATTCCGGTTAAGATGATTGTGGGTGTAGACCAGTTGAATAGTGAGACTATGATGGTTAGTTCTGCTATCGGGTTTGTAGTGGGGGGTAGGGCTATGTTTGTGAGGTTGGCTAGGAGTCATCAGGTAGCTATAAGTGGGAGGAGAGGTTGAAGACCTCGGGTGAGTAATAGGATTCGGCTGTGTGTGCGTTCGTAATTTGTGTTGGCAAGGCAGAATAGTATTGAGGAGGTTAGCCCATGGGAAATTATGAGGATTATTGCTCCTGAGAATGATCAGTGGGTTTGGATTATAGTTGCAGCGATAACTAAGCCTATATGGCTTACAGAGGAGTAAGCGATGAGGGATTTCAGGTCGGTTTGTCGAAGGCAGATTGAGCTAGTCATTAGTGCACCTCATAGAGCGAAGGTAATGAATGGGTAGTGTAGGTAGTTTGAGAGGGGACCTGTTAAGAGGGTGATTCGTATAATGCCGTATCCGCCTAGTTTGAGGAGTAGGGCGGCAAGTAGTATGGATCCTGCGATTGGGGCTTCTACATGAGCTTTGGGCAATCATAGGTGCAAGCCGTATAGGGGGGCTTTTACTATGAATGCTATTAGTAGGGCTAAGCTTGATAGGATATTGGTCCAAGAGGTTGTGAGGATTGGGTGAGTAAGCTTTAGTATTGTTAAGTGAAGGGTGCCAGTTTGGGTGTGTAGGTACAGGATTGTGATTAGCAGGGGTAATGAGCTGACTAGGGTGTAAAATAATAGGTAGGTACCTGCGCTTAGGCGTTCTGGTTGGTTACCTCATCGTGTGATTAGTACGAGGGTGGGGATGAGGGTGGCTTCGAATGAGGTGTAAAATAGTATTAGTTCGGTGGTTGAGAATGCTAGGAGAATGAATGGTTGGACCATTACTAGTGTTGTGATGAAGATTCGTTTTCGTGTTAGGGGTTCGTGTTGGAGGTGGTTTTGGCTCGCTAGGATTATGAGGGGTAGCAGTCAGCAGGATAGGACTAGCAGGGGGGATGAGATTTGGTCGATGCCAGTCCATTGAGTCATGTTTTTGAGGGGATAGTATGTGGGGTGAAGCCATTGTAGGCTAAGGGTAGCGATTAGTAGGCTGTAGAGGGTGGTGTTGGTTCATAGGAATTTTTGTGGAGATAGGAGGGCTGTGGGGAAGAGTATGATTGTTGGGAGTATGATTTTTAGCATTGTAGAAGATTTAGGTTATGTAGGTGGTCTGAGCCGTGGGTTCGGGTGGAGGCTACTAGTATTGCTAGGCCTGTGCCAGCCTCGCAGGCTGAGAATGTTAGTATGAGTATGGGTATTAGGGTGGGGGATGTTGTTTGGTTTTCGATAGGCCAGATCGATAGGGCGATGTATATGGATAGTATTATGCTTTCTAGACATAGGAGGGCGGAGATTAAGCGTGTACGGTGGAATGCTAGTCCTAGGCTGCTTAAGGTAAAGGCTGAGTAAAAGCTTAGGTGTGAAAGTGACATGGAGAAAGTCATAGGGTTTGGCTATGATTTGTTGAGCCGAAATCAACTGTCTTGGTTAGACTAACTTTCTGTTTATTCTGCTCACTCTAGGCCTCCTTGTGCTCATTCGTAGATAAGTCCTAGAGTGAGTAAGAGGATGATGGTGGAGGCTCAGGTTAAGGTTGAGATGGGGGATTGGAGTTGGATAGCTCATGGGAGAGGAAGAAGGAGTGCAATTTCTAGGTCGAAGAGTAGGAATAGGATAGCTACTGAGGAAGAAGCGGATGGAGAGTGGAAGGCGGGCGGAGCCGAGAGGGTCGAAGCCACACTCATAGGGTGATAGTTTTTCGGAGTCTGGGTTGGTTTGAGCTAGTCAGAAGTTTAGTGTAGTTAAGATTGTGCATAATGCGAGGGATAAGATTAGTATAAATGTGATTATGTTGATTGCTCTTCTCTGGGGTTTTACCAGATTTTAGAGATTGGAAGTCAATTGTAATTAATATACTAGAAGAGCATGATCCTCATCAGTAGATTGTTATATAGAGGAATAATCAGATAATGTCTACGAAGTGTCAGTATCAAGCTGCTGCTTCAAACCCAAAGTGGTGGTCGGATGTAAAGTGAAATTTGATTAGTCGTAGGAGGCAGACTGATAGGAAAGAAGATCCGATGATTACGTGGAGGCCATGGAATCCGGTTGCGACGAAGAAGGTTGAGCCGTAGACTCCATCGGCGATTGAGAATGGTGCTTCGTAATATTCTATTGCTTGGAGAGCAGTGAAGTAAAATCCAAGTAAGATTGTGAGTGTTAGTGCATGGATTGCTTGCTTTCGGTTGCTCTCGGTGATGCTATGATGTGCTCATGTGACAGTGACTCCTGAGGCTAGGAGGATGGCTGTATTTAGTAAGGGGACTTCGAGGGGATTAAGGGGTTTAATGCCTGTTGGAGGCCATTGGCCGCCTAGTTCTGGGGTGGGAACTAGGCTAGAGTGGAAGAATGCTCAGAAGAAGCCTAAGAAGAAGAATGCTTCGGATGTGATGAAGAGGATTATTCCGTATCGTAAGCCCTTTTGTACTGTAGGTGTGTGGTGGCCTTGGAATGTGCTCTCTCGTACAATGTCTCGTCATCATTGGAGTATAACTAGGATTATGGAAAGTAAGCCGAGGCTAAGGAGTTGCAGGGAGTTGTAGTGGAATCATATGGCTAATCCGGAGGTTGTTAATAGGGCAGCGGCTGCTCCGAAGATGGGTCATGGGCTTGGGTCTACTATGTGGTAGGAGTGTGCTTGGTGGGCCATTAGATGTTCTCTTGTAAGTATAGGCTTAGTAGGAGGACGAAGACATAAGCTTGGATCATGGCAACAGCTACTTCTAGGATGGTGAGTAGGAATAGAACTAATGTGGTTAGGATGGAAACTGTAGGTATAATTGGAAGGAGGGCAGTAGTGGCTGTGGAGATGAGTTGGATAAGTAGGTGGCCTGCTGTGAGGTTTGCTGTTAGGCGGACGCCGAGTGCTAGTGGGCGGATGAGTAGGCTGGTTGTTTCGATTATGATTAGGGCAGGAATGAGTAGTGTTGGGGTTCCTTCAGGGAGCAGGTGTCCTAGGGACATTGATGGTTGGTTTCGTAGACCTGTAAGTAGGGTAGCAAGTCAGAGCGGAAAGGCTAGTGCTATATTCATTGATAGTTGTGTAGTTGGAGTAAAGGTGTATGGTAAGAGGCCGAGGAGGTTGATTGTGAGGAGTAATACTATTAGGGATGTGAGGATTAAGGCTCACTTGTGGCCTGCTTTGTTTAGTGGTATTATTAGTTGTTTTGTAATTAGGTGGAGGAACCATAGTTGGAGGGTTGAGAGGCGGTTTGTGATTCACCGGTTGTTAGGCGTTGGGAATAATAAGGCGGGGAATAGTGTTGCAAGTAGGATTAGTGGGATTCCTAGGAGGCATGGGCTTGTGAATTGGTCGAAGAAGCTTAGGTTCATGGTCAGGTTCAGGGGGTGGTCTTGGAAGACATTTTGGATTTAGTAGAGGGTGGGTTGGTGGCGGTGAATGCTAGGAGTTTAGGTTGGATGATTAGTGAGAAGGTTGTTCATGACATAAGTAGGATGAGGAATCATGGGTTTGGGTTGAGTTGAGGCATATCATTAAGGAGGGTGGTGGAGTCCTCTTTCTCTAGCTTAAAAGGCTAGTGCTGTTACATAGCTTCTTAATGATTAGGATGATAATAGTGATGATCAGTTCTCAAAGTGGGAAAGAGGGGTGGATTCTACTACGATTGGTATATAGCTGTGGTTAGCACCACAGATTTCTGAGCATTGGCCGTAGAAGATTCCTGGTCGGGTTGTGATGAAGGAGGTTTGATTTAGTCGGCCTGGGATTGCGTCTGTTTTTACCCCTAGTGTGGGGACTGCTCATGAATGAAGGACATCGCTGGCTGTGATGATAACACGGATGGGGGATTCTATAGGGACGATAACTCGATGGTCAACTTCTAGTAGACGGAAGTGTCCTTGTGGTAGCTCTGCTGTGGGGATTATGTAGGAGTCGAATGCTAGGTCTTTGAAGTCTGTGTATTCGTAACTTCAGTATCATTGATGGCCGATTGCTTTTAGTGTTAGGTCAGGTTCATCAATTTCGTCCATTATATACAAGATTTGTAGAGATGGGAGGGCGAGAAGAATGAGGACGATTGCTGGGAGGATGGTTCAGACTAGTTCTACTTCTTGTGCATCGACGGTGTTTGAGGATAGTTTTTCTATTAATATTAGTGCGAGGAGGTATAAGACTAGGCTGCAGATAGCTAGTGCAACTATTAGAGCGTGGTCGTGGAATTCCACGAGTTCTTCTATGATGGGGGATGAGGCGTCTTGGAATCCGAGTTGTGAATGGTTAGCCATGTGGAATGTATGGGGGTTTCACCCATGATTTAGTCCTGACAAGGCTATGTAATGGGTTTACTAACATTCCATAAGAAAGAAGCATGAGTGGTTTGATGCGGTTGGCTTGAAACCAGCATATGAGGGTTCGATTCCTTCCTTTCTTGTACTTGGACAAAGGCTGGTTCTTCGAAGGTGTGGTATGGAGGGGGGCAGCCATGGATTCATTCAACGTTAGTTGTGGTTAGTTCAGGTTGTAGGACTTTTCGTTTTGATGCGAAGGCTTCCCAGATTATAAATATTAGTATGATTACTGCTGTTATTGAGATGAGTGAGCCGATGGAAGACATGGTGTTTCATAGAGTGTAGGCGTCCGGATAGTCGGAGTATCGTCGTGGCATGCCTGCTAGGCCTAGGAAGTGCTGTGGGAAGAAGGTTAGGTTAACGCCTGTGAATATAACCCCGAAATGGGCTTTAGCTCATGTGGGGTGTAGAACGTATCCTGTGAATAGGGGGAACCAGTGAGTGAAACCTGCCAGGATGGCAAATACTGCTCCCATGGATAGGACGTAATGGAAATGGGCGACTACATAGTATGTGTCGTGTAGGGCGATGTCTAATGAGGAGTTTGCCAGGACGATACCTGTTAGCCCTCCAATGGTGAATAGGAAGATGAAACCTAAGGCTCATAGTATTGGAGGGTCTCATTTGATGGTCCCGCCATGTAGCGTAGCTAGTCAACTAAAGACTTTGATGCCGGTTGGAATAGCAATGATTATAGTAGCAGATGTGAAGTATGCTCGGGTATCTACGTCCATTCCTACTGTAAATATGTGGTGGGCTCATACGATAGACCCTAGGAATCCGATGGATAGTATAGCTCATACTATGCCTATGTAGCCGAAGGGTTCTTTTTTACCAGCGTAGTAGGTTACTACATGGGAGATAATTCCAAATCCTGGGAGGATTAGGATGTAGACTTCTGGGTGGCCAAAGAATCAGAAGAGATGTTGATAGAGGACTGGGTCTCCGCCTCCGGCAGGGTCAAAGAATGTAGTGTTTAGGTTTCGGTCAGTTAGTAGCATTGTAATGCCTGCGGCAAGGACTGGAAGAGAGAGTAAGAGTAAGACAGCGGTAATTAAGACGGATCAGACGAATAGGGGGGTCTGGTATTGTGATAGGGCTGGGGGTTTTATGTTGATGGCAGTTGTAATGAAGTTAATTGCACCTAAGATGGAGGATACACCTGCCAGGTGAAGGGAGAAGATGGCCAGGTCTACTGAAGCTCCAGCATGAGCTAGGTTACCAGCTAATGGCGGGTAGACTGTTCAACCTGTACCTGCTCCTGCTTCGACCGTGGATGAGGCTAGTAGGAGTATAAATGAGGGTGGTAGAAGTCAGAAGCTTATGTTATTTATACGTGGGAACGCTATGTCTGGGGCACCAATTATGAGTGGGACTAATCAATTTCCGAAGCCCCCAATTATGATTGGCATAACTATGAAGAAAATTATTACGAAGGCATGGGCGGTGACGATTACATTGTAGATCTGGTCGTCCCCTAGAAGTGTTCCTGGTTGGCCAAGTTCGGCTCGAATGAGTAGGCTTAGGGCGGTTCCAATCATGCCGGCTCATGCTCCAAAGATTAGGTATAAAGTGCCGATATCTTTGTGGTTGGTTGAGAATAATCATCGGGTAATGAAGGTCACAGGTAAGATGGCTGAGTGTTATAGGCGTTAGGCTGTAGTCCTTTTTACAGAGGTTTAATTCCTCTTCTTGCCGACTCTGTGGTGAAGTTCATGTTGAGTTGCAAGCTCATCGATGTGCATTGAAAGTGTACCAGAGTCTGTTTTTAGACGGAAGCCTGTTAGGTTTAGGCATCTAGCTGTTAACTAGGATTTTTGCGGGATCGAGGCCCGCCTGTCTAGGGTTTGTGGAAAGGCCCTAGCTTAGTTAAAGCGTCTGGGTTGCATTCAGGAGATGCAAGTTAATATCTTGCGGGTCTTAGCAGAAACTAAGAGGGTTTAACTCTTGTTTAAGGCTTTGAAGGCCTTCGGTTTGGTGACTATCCTAAGTTTCTAGATAATGGTCAGGATTATAGGGGATAATGGTAGTAGTAAAATTGATAGTGAGGTTAGAATGGCAATTGTGGTGTGTGTAGGTTTGTTAATATGCCATTGTTTCATGTGATTTGTTGAGTTTGGAGGGAGTGTGATTGTAGAGTAGTATGCGAGGCGGAGGTAGAAGAAGAGGCTCAGTAGTGAGAGCATCGTGATAATTGTAGCTGCTGTGGTTAGTTCCTGTTTGGTAAGTTCTTGGATAATAAGTCATTTGGGCAGGAAGCCTGTTAATGGGGGGAGTCCTGCTAAGGAAAGTAATGTTAGCATGAAGGCTGCGTTTAGGGTGGGGATTTTTGTCCATGAGGTTATTATTGTAGATAGTTTAAGGGCTTTGGTCTTGGTTAGGGTAAGGAATACGGTAGTAGTGATTAGAGAGTAAAGGTAGGAGGTTAATAGTGTGAGTTTTGGATTGTAGGTTATGATAATGGTTATTCAACCGAGGTGGGAGATGGATGAGAAGGCTAGGATTTTCCGTAATTGTGTTTGATTTAATCCCATTCATCCACCTAAGGCGGCTGAGGCGATAGCTATGGCGGTTAGTAGTGTTGGGTTTAGGGAGTGGGATGTTAGGAAGAGGATGGTGATTGGAGGAAGTTTTATCACTGTAGACAGGAGAAGAGCTGTAGTCAGGGATGAGCCTTGTAGTACTTCTGGAAATCAAAAGTGAAAGGGTACTAACCCGAGTTTTATTGCGATTGCAGTTGTTAGCAGTAGGCAGGAAGTTGGGTGGTTTAGTTGGGTGATGTCTCATTGTCCTGTGAATCATGCATTTATCAAGCTCGAAAAAAGAACTAGTGCTGAGGCGGCTGCTTGTACTAGGAAATACTTGATTGTGGCTTCAATGGCTCGTGGGTGGTGGGGCTTTGAGATGAGGGGGATGATAGCAAGGGCGTTGATTTCTAGACCTGTTCAGGCTATTATTCAGTGGTTGCTTGAAATTGTGATGGTAGTCCCCAGTATTAGGCTTGCTGATGATAGTAGTTTTGCATGGGGGTTCATTAGTAGGGGAAGGGGTTAAACCATCATTTTCGGGGTATGGGCCCGATAGCTTTGTTAGCTTACCTTACTAGGAAATAATATAGAGGAAGTATGGAGAGTTTTGATCTCTTTTGTGTAGGTTCGATTCCTACTTTTCTAAGCTTTGTGTTAGGAAATGAGAGGGTTAGTATACCTCCATGTTCACCTTATCATAGTGACCCTTATGTTCAGGCACATTTCCTTGGTTTCTTAGGAAGGGAGGGATACCTGCGTAGCAGATTGGTATGCTGGTATGTCAAAGGCATAGTGCTAGTGTCAGTGGGAGGAAGTTCTTTCATAGTAAGTGCATTAATTGGTCGTAGCGGAATCGAGGATATGAGGCCCGGATTCATAGGAAGCCTGAGGAGAGAAGTAGGACTTTTGTAGCAAGGACAATTGGGAAAAGTTCAGGGGAGAGGTTAAATGAGCTGGGGTTTAGAAATAAGATAGCGGTTAATGTGTTTATTAGTATAATGTTAGCATACTCGGCCAGAAAGAATAGAGCAAATGGTCCTGCGGCGTATTCTACGTTGAAGCCGGAAACTAGTTCGGACTCCCCTTCCGCGAGGTCAAATGGAGCACGGTTTGTTTCTGCTAGTGTAGAAATATACCATATTATTGCGAGTGGTCAGGAGGAGAAGATTAGGTATAGAGGCTCTTGGGTGGTGGCTAGGGTGTTTAAGGTGTAGTTGCCGCTTAGTAGAATTACGGACAGGAGGATGATAGCTAGTGTAACTTCGTATGAAATGGTTTGTGCTACGGCTCGTGGTGCACCAATTAGAGCGTACTTTGAGTTGGAAGCCCATCCAGATCATAAGATCGAATATACTGCTAGGCTAGACATGGCTAAAAGAAAGAGGAGGCCTAGGTTTAGGTCGGCGAGAGGGAAGGGTAGGGGTAGGGGAGTTCAGATTGTGATTGCTAAGAGGAGGGCTAGTATGGGGGTGATGATGAAGAGAATGGGGGAGGAGGTGGAAGGGCGAATAGGTTCTTTGATAAATAGTTTCACTCCATCTGCTACTGGTTGAAGTAACCCAAAGGGGCCTACAATGTTTGGGCCTTTGCGTGATTGTATGTAGCTTAGGACTTTCCGTTCGACCAGGGTTAGAAAGGCTACTGCGAGTAGGATTGGGATGGCGTAGGAGAGTGATATGGTAAGGCAAGTTATAGTAGAGGATCAGGTCATGGGTCTACAGGGCTAGGGAGAGGATTTGAACCTCTGGGTAAAGGGCTTAAGCCTTTTGCATTTACCAAGCTCTGCCACACTAGCCGACCCTTATCTAGGGTGAAGAGGGTGGGTGGCCTTTTGGTAATTTAGTTGGGTTCATTACTTAGGGGGAGGCGTGCCTGTGGTATTGGCCTCACTTTCCCGGTCCTTTCGTACTAGGGGAAGTTCGTCATAGATAGAAACCGACCTGGATTACTCCGGTCTGAACTCAGATCACGTAGGACTATTAATCGTTGAACAAACGAACCCTTAATAGCGGCTGCACCATTAGGATGTCCTGATCCAACATCGAGGTCGTAAACCTCCTTGTCGATATGGGCTCTTGAAGGAGATTGCGCTGTTATCCCTGGGGTAGCTTGGTTCATTAATCAATTGTATTGGGTCTGGTTGCTATTAGCACGTAGAGATGTTGCTCTTGGTTAAGAGGTGTGGTCTTGTTTTTGGAGGATTTGTTTTTCTCCAAGGTCGCCCCAACCGAAAAATGCGAGCCAGCGTTTTAAGGTAGTAGGTCCAGTAGGGTTAGGGTTATTTGTGGGGTGGCCGCTGATTTTAAAGTTCCACAGGGTCTTCTCGTCTTATGGGGTTATTCCTGCTTTTGCACAGGAAGATCAATTTCACTGATTATCTGTAAGAGACAGTTGGGACCTCGTTTAGCCATTCATACAAGTCTCGATTTATGGGACAATTGATTGCGCTACCTTCGCACGGTTAGGATACCGCGGCCGTTGAACGTGTGCCACTGGGCAGGCATCACCTTCAATACTTGGCTAGCTGAAGGCTATGTTTTTGGTAAACAGTCGGGCCCTGAGTTTGCCTAGTTCCTTTTACAGATTTTAATCCTTCTTAATGGACGCTCCGATGTCGGGGTAACAGAAAAGTTAATATTTAGGCTTGTAGGGTGTTGTTGTATTATGTTGGTCTGTTAATAATTGGGGATGTAAGTTTGCGTCTGAGAGGAGGGGGGCTCCGAGTTACTTATTTCAGCATTAATTCTCCTATGGTTATAGGTTAGTCCGTTAGGGGTAAGGGAGTCGTGATGTCTTTGGATCTTTAGGTGGGTGAGCTTTGACGCACTCTTTATTGTTGGCTGCTTTAAAGCCTACAGGAGGGAGAGAGGGATTTTATCCGCTAGGGGAGGTTGTATCCTTTTTTAAAGGGGCTGTACCTCCTTTAAATTGCTCTTAACTTTCCACATAGAGATGATCTGTTGGGGGTTCATTGATGGGGTAAGTTAAGGTAGAACTTAGATTCATTTCACGGGCAACCAGCTATCACCCAGCTCGGTTGGCTTTTCACCTCTACTAACAGGTCATCCCACTCTTTTGCTACAGAGACGGGTTCGCTCAAATAGCTGCCTGTAAGTAGCTCGCTTGGGTTTCGGGGGGGCAAGCTTAAGTTCGTTTTGCTTGGTTGTTCTTGCTAAATCATGATGCAAAAGGTACAAGGGTTTATCTTTGCTATTTACTGCTTGGTTTTCATTATTATTTCATCTTTCCCTTACGGTACAGTTCTCTATCGCGCCGGGGAGGGGGTCTTTTCTATCACCTATACTAAGTTTGGGTAATGCTTTAGTTTAGTGATTGGGTGGATTTTTTAGGAGGAACTAGTTGTGAGGGGTTGGGCTAGACTTAGGCTCAAGGCGATCTGGCGGGTGGCAGATATCTCTCAGGTGTAAGCTGAGCACTTTGTTTTATAGCTACGCCTTGGTATGCTAAGTACACCTTCCGGTACACTTACCTTGTTACGACTTACCTCATCTTCGGCTGGGTATTGTATTAGTTATTGGACTTGGTAGCTTGTGAAGAGGGTGACGGGCGGTATGTACGTGCCCCAGGGCCAGTTTAAAGCAGGCTTTATAATTCTACTTTACTGCTAAATCCGCCTTCTAGGGGTGATTTCGCACCCCCTTCCGTAGAGTTCTCTAATTTAGAAAATGTAGCCCATTTCTTCCACTCCATGGGCTATACCTTGACCTGTCTTGTTAGCGTGGTTGGGGCTATTGTGCTCACTGTTGTACTCTCAGGAGAGGTAAGCTGGCGACGGCGGTATGTAGGCTGTTCTGGCAAGGAGTGGTCAGGTACATCGTGGGTTATCGATTATAGAACAGGCTCCTCTAGGTGGGTTTGGGGCACCGCCAAGTCCTTAGAGTTTTAAGCGTTTGTGCTCGTAGTTCTCAGGCGGGTACTTTAGTGAGTTAAGTACCAAGATTTAAGGCTGAGCATAGTGGGGTATCTAATCCCAGTTTGTGCCTTAGCTTTCGTGGGTCTTATCAATCGTAGGTGCTAGGATTGTTTTCAGAGTGGTCTTAGGTGCAGCTTGGGCTTATGACAGCTCAGTTGCATTTTGATCTTAGTTGATGGGATAACATGCTACCACTCTTTACGCCGTGTTACAGTTGATTTGGGTCTCTTGTGTGACCGCGGTGGCTGGCACAAGATTTACCAACCCTTAGAGTTGCTATGACTAAGTCAAGTTTTCACTCATTGCTTAATGTTAATTACTGCTGAGTACCCGTGGGGGTGTGGCTAAGCAAGGTGTCTTGGGCTACCACTTGGGTGTGCCTGATACCTGCCCCTCTGCCTAGGTGGCGGTAGGGAGAGGGCATTTACACTGGGGCGCAGATACTTGCATGTATATATCTAGCAACAATCAACGGTAAGGTTAGGACTAAGTCTTTTGTCCTTGGGAAAGTGGTGACCATCTTAGCATCTTCAGTGCTATGCTTTGATATTAAGCTACAAGGAC